GAAGTATCATGATCATCCAATAAGAAGGGTTTCAATTTCTTCAAATGAACGATTTGAACACCTATGGATTCTAACAACTGATTGCAGAGTTGATCATTCGGACCTTTCAATTCATAGATGTGGATCTCGGACCTATGAATGGGGATATTCCCGATACTCACAAAGAAAAAGGGAAGTAACTTGGACAAAAAGGGAAGTGACTTGGACAAAAAGAGAAGTGACTTGGACAAAAAGAAACGAAGTGTCTTAGACAAATCTTCTTTGTCGATAGCCTCGGACCAATCAATCGAATATTGATTAATACGTAATCGATCGAACACTACTTGCACTACTTGAAAAGGATTCTTCTGTTCAGAAACGAAATGTTCCAAATGTTCCTGGAAATTCTTGCTCCCATTGGACCATTTGTATCTATATGCATCAGGATCCCGATTCATGGATCTCTCAGTTCGAGAAATAAGAGGATCAAACCATTTCTTCTGACTCTTTTTCAAATTTGATAAATGTTGGTTGATCGTATATTTCATTATAGTTATATGATTCAGAGTATCATTTCCTATTTGATCCCTTTGAATTCCATATTCGAAGTTACGATCGAATCTATTCATTAAAAAGAATCGATTCGATACATTTCTTATGTACCCATAGGTGCTATATTGGATTTGAATCAGATTTCGGATCAATCTATATTGATTGACTGCCTCCATTATGTTGTTGCTAGCAAATACCGCTGTTTTTAGTTTGGGATCTTCCAAATCATTCCCGCAGTAGATCCGGACCGATTTTTTTATGATCCTTCGAGAAAAATATTCATTCTCCTCATAAAAAAGAGGAGGTAGAACCAATAAGGATTTCTTTTTCGATTCATCTCTGGAGTTGAATACCTCATTCAATAATTTTTTTTGATCCAACCCGTAGGAATCAATAGAAAAGGCAAATACCCTATGATACACCAGATCCGGCTCGGTTATTGATAGAGTGAATAGATCCGCCATTTCTGGGAATCTCTCTTCTGATTCAAAAAAATCGTGGCGTAACGCGTATCCCCCTTTGTTCCGGTCATGGAATAGATGAAAGAAATCAAAAAATGGATTTTTGTTCAAGAATGAAATCTTATTGGAACTGTCCATATCCGGTTCATCCTTTGGAACCAGATCCGGGATGTGATATGGTTCCGAAGGATGAATTGAGACGGTATTTTGTAAATACGTAATTATCTTGAATATATCAACCATTTCTTTATTTTCCGCTCGCCTGGAAGAGACAAAAGAAACATCTTGTTTTTTCTTCAACAATTTCTGATCTCTAGTGGACCTCTCAGTAGGATTCGAACCCAGATGAAGTTCTGACCATCTGTCAGAGAAAAAAGAACGAATTGATCTTGTAGGATTCCCAATAAATTCTTCGATTTCTTCCGGAAGCAGATGATTATTCATCCGCTTCTCAGGTTCCGTGAATAGCCAGGACATGGAGGAAGATCCAAAAAGGCATTTCGGGAATCGATCTGATTCTATCTCTGTTCGTTCCATTTGAAGAAAGGAAGGATCCCAAAGAATCGATCTCTCTTTTAGTTGCTGAATCTCTGTTTGATCGATCAATGTGTGATATTCTGAATCCTCATTTCTAACGGAATCGAAATGATCTCTGGATTGATCAGAAGAAGATCCTTTCCATTGGCTAGAATCCGTTACTTGAACGAAAATAGATCTTGTGGAATCATATTGAATATTTGACAATACATTCCGTACCTTGCTAAAAAACCGATCCTTGTTTACCAACCACACATTGTCTAACCAAATCAAATTCTCTCTCGAGACGTTCCTCAAAAAATCCGATTCGTGCTGATTCTTCCCCCAACTAACGAAGAGATCTTGGCGGAATTGCCACATATGAAATTGAGCACAATTTTGCAAAGAAATACCCCACTTGTTTCTCGAGAAGAGATGGGAAACATGCTCAATATCATTGGATTGCATAGTTGCCCCAGCTCCTTGTTGTTTGAAGAAACTCTCCCCCTCAATTGGTCTTTTTTCACGAAAAGCAGACATGAGATAAGAAATAAAGTCTTTCCCTAAGATTTCGAATAGCTGTCCCGAATTCAAGTTGATTATGTTTCGTTTCTTCCTCGGAGAAAGACGATCAAACAATTCCCAATCATGGTCCTTGCGGATCGGATCATCCGTATAGGATAAAAAATGAAACTCCAGATATTTGCTATCTTTCTCTTTGAATGAGATCTCAATTCCAGCTATGGTTTCATTAGATATCTGACAACTAGAATCCCTCTTTTTTCCGATCCGGTTCCTCCACCACCGCGAACCCCGGTTAGATTCAGGCATGATACACTTTTTCTTTATTGGGAGAACCCAAGTACTCTCTTGCGGACCCATGAAACAACTCTCAGAAATCTTTTTCCCTTTTGGAAGATACAGGAGCGAAACAATCAACCTATTTCTATTGGAAGACCAAAAAGATTCTTCCAATGTCTCATTTCTGGGTC